TCATTTCCGGCCCTAGGCCCTTTATTAGTTAGGCCTGGTAACGCTCCCAGACGGCGTATTTTTTTGAAACGAGGTCCCCGGTAACGTGACATAAAGACTCCTTATGGTTATTTCAAATGAATTTTATTCTTTTTTTGTTCAGTAATTTTTTATTTTTTAACTGTAAACTAAAACGGAACTAAATGAAAGGAAGTTTACTCAATTAGCGTACTTGTGTACTCTAAAAGAGAATGAGATTAATTGGATAAATATACAGACCCCCTTCGAATGTCTATTATAGGAAAAGGATTCTTTTTCCTGACACCTGACAGAGTTAGAGTTCGAAGCTATTATATAAATTTCTAATTTTTGTATTTGGAAGGGGTGGACGATACCCTTTCAACATTTTTTAATTTTAAAGGGGCATTCTCAATCGTGGAAAAGTTTAATAAATAGGAAAAGCCGGCTATCGGAATCGAACCGATGACCATCGCATTACAAATGCGATGCTCTAACCTCTGAGCTAAGCGGGCTCACATAACATTCATTTTCTATGCATAAGAATTCAATAAAATACCAATAATACCAATTCCATTAAAGTATTGGTATCTTTTTTACTAAAAATTATTTCTTATCTAATCAGAATCCAATCCTAGATAAAAGAATAGAATATCAAATTTTAACTCGAATCTTACTAACTAAAAATCAAATCAATTTTTCATTTTATAGAACATAACAATTAATAGAATAATCAAAAATTTAGAAGTTGAATTTCTTTATCACGACTAAATTTCTAGTATTATCAATATTTATAAATATGAAATTAGTTCTATTTTTAGATATTCAGAAAGAAAAGGATATAATATATTATTAGGTATGATAGTCACTCTTTTGCGATAACTAAATTAGTTCCATTTTTCATTTTTGAATTCAAATGACATTTGCTAACATTTGCAATTTAGTACACTTCTTCTAGAGATTAGTTTGAGATTCTTTTTTTTTATATTTTTTTTATATTATCTAGGAATGATTTGTTCTAACTAATGAGACATTCTTCCGCTTTCATTCCTAAGGATGTAAGTAGTAAATGCGGAAATTAAGACGACAAAAAAAATCGACCGTTCAAGTATGCAAAAGGTTCCGGTAAGGGTGGCAGATAAATAGATAAATAGATATATATCAATCTATATTGAATTGTGTATACAGAAATGATAAAATCCTAGTTAGTTTTAGTTGAACCAAATAAGGGTTTCCTAGTGAGGATTGGTAAGAAATCAAAGAGGAGAAAACACTTTTTCGAGATAGGAATCCGTATCTAATCAATTCAGGATCTAATTAACTCAAGGGTTCCAGTAGAAATAAAATAAGAGGCGGAGCGACCTCACAATAAACTACTAATCTAAAAACAAAAAGAGGGGATATGGCGAAATTGGTAGACGCTACGGACTTAATTGGATTGAGCCTTGGTATGGAAACCTACTAAGTGCTAATTTTCAAATTCAGAGAAACCCTGGAATTAATAAAAAGGGCAACCCTGAGCCAAATCCTAAAAAAAAAAGCAAAAAGAAAAGAAAGGCTCACAAAGAAAAAAAGGATAGGTGCAGAGACTCAATGGAAGCTGTTCTAACAAATGGAGTTGATTGCGTTGGGAAAGAAACCTTTTCACCAAAAATTCCGAACGGATGAAGAATAAAGGTATATATAGACTGTATCAAATGATTCACCCACAGCCTGTAGATCTTTTCACGAAATGATTAATCGGACGAGAATAAAGAGAGAGTCCCGTTCTGCATGTCAATGCCGACAACAATGAAATTTATAGTGAGAGGAAAATCCGTCGACTTTAAAAATCGTGAGGGTTCAAGTCCCTCTATCCCCAAAAAGCCTATTTTACTTTCCCGACCCTTTTCCACCCTTTTGTTTTTTAGAGGTTGAAAATTCCTGATGCACCCGCCCCATGCTATATTATATTTGTATTTGATTCGTTTATAAATAATAAATAAATCTGGGCAGAAATGCCTTTCTCCATAGAATAGTATATATAAATGAACATCTTTGAGAAAAACCCCATTTCAACGAATAGGACCTAGATAAAACTTTGTAACCTTCTTGCGTACTGTTTACTGTTAATTGACAAAGACCCCATACTCTAATAGTATAAGGATACTACGTTGGGACTGGTCGGGATAGCTCAGCTGGTAGAGCAGAGGACTGAAAATCCTCGTGTCACCAGTTCAAATCTGGTTCCTGGCACATGATCATGATATAGAATTCTATACCCTTTCATTTCTTTTTATTTTGTTTCATATTTGATTTATTCATTCCTATCCACATAGCTTTCTAAAACCTTCTAAGTAATGTGCGTCATACAAAATGAAGTAAAACTTTATGATGCGGAACTCTCTTGGTTCATCCTATTGTTTTTGTTTCGACTCGTATGAAATAAGTATCTTATAAACCAAATAACCGGGATGTGAGAATCAATGAATTCCTAATTCTCCTTTTTGTTGTCTTTTTTTTT